CGTTGGCGAGATGTCTACGCTGGTTCAAATCCAGCTCGGCCCAAGAATTCGTCGCTCCATGAAGAAGATCTAAACAATTTGCCCTCTAGAAACAGAAATCCCGGATCCGTATAAAATAAATAAAAATAGTCCATTTTTTCTCATCCATTCTTTTTATTTTCATTTGCAATACAGTAAATACCAGTAAATACAAGAAACATAGATTACTAGTAATCTATGCCACTCTCACTCAAGTCTATATCTATCTATGTGAATAGGATATTTCGTGTTTCTGTTGCAACACGACAAATAGAATGCTCTTCTTGAAATCATAAGACTATGTATGCCATGCATATGGCTGGGATTGTAGTTCAATCGGTTAGAGCACCGCCCTGTCAAGGCGGAAGCTGCGGGTTCAAGCCCCGTCAGTCCCGATCCGACGAATTGATCAACTCATCTCTCCCTTTTCCCTGAAAGGGAAGACGGGGAACAAAATCTAATCTCTGGGGGGAATCCTTATTTCTTTTGTTTTCGTTTCGCATTTTTCATCAAACAAATATGGAAATTTTGATTTCTTATACTAGCACCGATTGGTAAGGGAGAAACGTATGTAGATTTTTAAAATCGTTACTTCCTTCTTACTAATTACTAGAGTAATACAGACTCTATTCAGTATTTGAAGAGCGACCATACTCGTCTTATTTTCTTTTCAATTGTTATTTTCGTGATCAACGAAATGGAATAGAGTGCCCATATTTTGACCGAGAATACAGACACAAATTGTCTTCTTTTATTATAAACAAAACAATGAACTTCACATAGAACTTCACATAATTATCTCGACAGAGTACTTTTCAGGTTCAGATGAAACCACACCTTCTTTAGTTTCGAACAAACCTTGTTTGTGCATCCGCAATGACTAATTGGAAACAATCTATCTTATTCTCATCCAAATTGCACACTGCATTTTTTATGTATGTGTTCTAGTTCCAATCCAAGAAGGAAAGAAGGAGGATACTAATAAAATACCAACCAAGCAACACCCCTTTTGAAGGAATCTGTTAGAATATTCTATTTTTGATACTTCATCCGTCCTTTTCTTTTTTCCATCTAATTTCTACTACTTTTGTATTTGCATATTGTATGACCTATAGAATATTGGACATATTATACTTCAGAATTTTATGTATATTTTATATATAAGTAAAGGAATAAGAATTGGATAAGTGTATAAAAATAGGTGATAGAAAAGGAAAAGCGGAAAAGCGGGAAAATAAAATGGGATTTATGATCCAATAACAAGAAAGAATCCTATTTTTCCTTTCTATTTAATTTAGATTGAGTATGGATAAAAGATCTTCCTATGTTATACTATGTTATACTATTCAATTCGCGACGATAAATCGATTTGATTTGATATTGTTATTCATAATATTGTTAGTATCATCAAGATGCAATTCATACCTTTGAATTGATAGGAGTCCACTTTATCATCTCTATGGGATTAGATCCCGAATTATTGTGAAAGAAGAAAACAAAGAGATTATGGAAGTCAATATTCTTGCGCTTATTGCTATTGCGCTGTTCATTTTAGTTCCTACTGCCTTTTTACTTATCATATACGTCAAAACAGTCAGCCAAAATGATTAATTTGAATGAAACTTGAATTATTAATTTTTATCAATGATTTAAGAAATGAAAGGGTTTAAAACTATATTGAAGTCTTAAATGAAATGTGGAGTATTTGATATAGTGCGGTAGAAAGAGCTATATATAGCTCTTTCTACCGCACTATACAATTGAGTATTGTAGAATATTTCATATTCATTCATATTCTTAGTATTAGTACATAAAACATAAAGTTGTATTGTATGCAGAAAGAAGCTTTCTCTTATATAGATCAATTGACAATAGATATCTATATATAAGTAATAATATATATTAGGCGTACATCAAAATGAAATAGCACTCGAATTTTATATTTTTTCCATACACCCATTTGTATGCATTTCAATCAATCCAAAAGAATTGCAAGTCAACTGCTTGAATTCCTGATTTTTTATATCTCTTCTTATGCTTATGGATCCGGGGGCCTATCGAAAGAATTAATGTAGGAAGAATAGTACAGACATATACTATATACCATATAAATACCCATATCATATATTAGAGAATTATAGAAATCTAATCTAATAATATATATTAATAAATAATAAGATTAATAAATAATAAGAATATAATAATAAAAGAAAACTATTTAATAGAGAATTCAATAGAAAATAGAAATCTAATAATAAAATAATAATATAATACTACTTATATATCTTATTATATATCTTATAGATAACTTATATATAAGAAATAATATATAGATAAAATATAGATAAACTAAAGCAAGTCAAGTTTTTTTTAAGCTTTCGCAAAACGATCACAATTGATACAAGTAGATTTTTCAGTAAAGTACTAAATTAGTAATATTCCTAGCTCTAAAGCCCACTCCTTCCCCATACTACAAGTGAAAGAGAAAATGTAAACACTACCATTAAAGCAGCCCAAGCGAGACTTACTATATCCATGCGAATGATGTCCCCTATCTCTATGAAATGAAGGAATTATTCCATTATTGATTCATAATCATAGTGGAATCAATGGTGCAGAGTCAAAATAGGATTCTTACTTATGGCTTTTTATGAAATAATTTCATGAATCCACTCATAAAAAGTTCCAATTATTTCTTCTTTCTATTTCAATAGAAAGAATTGGAAAAAAAAAGAAAATATACAAATAGAAAGAAGAGCCATTCAACCATTCTGATGAAATTTATGAGCAGCACTCAGAGCCTCTAGTGAGTCTGGATACAAAGTATCTTCAGTTCTTTGCCACAATTATTAAATGAAATTCCCATCAGCCTATCCAATCTAATTTCATCGCAGACAGAGCGAGTAGACACTACCTCAATATTAAGAAAGTTATATTGTAAAATAATTAGGGAGTCTTTATAGTCTTTTTTAGAATCCTTTCTTCAACCTTAGTAGCCAAAACGGAGTGTCTCTTAGGAACCTTTGGATACCAAGATTTCCGACTTCTTACTTTCATAGTTCTGATGCCCAGAATGAATTCTCACTATTTCTTTTATTTGATTCAATTCAGAATAGCCCAAACCAATCATTAATAAGATTGGGTTGCTTCAGATTTATTGGTGCCTTTTTGAGCCACACTCAGAACCCAGATTTTGAGAAAAAAGATGACAGTCTTTTATAGGCCCTATGGGTTCTCAAAATCAAGTATCAACAGACCTAGCCCTTGCCTATGCTTTTGCGGGGCAAGAATTCGTCAAGTTCGATCAAAAAATTCCAAGTATTTTTTTGTTGATCAGGCGACACCCAGATTCGAACTGGGGATAAAGGATTTGCAGTCCCCCGCCTTACCACTTGGCCATGCCGCCAAATTCCATCCAAAATGGATAAATAAATAAAAAAATTCTATAATTCTATTTATATATATATATTCTTATACTTATATTCTTATTCTCTTTTCTTTTTCTATAATCTATAATTATATTATTATTCTATTTCTTTTCCTCTCCTCATTTTGTTTTGATTTGAATTTTTTACTTTCTTAATTTCTTTTATTTTTGGATCTTGAATCCCATTGTACTTATTTTTTTTTCAAAAAATAATTCCTCTTTTTTATTGGATCCTGTTTCTATCCTGTTTCTATTCTTTTCTTCGATTGATTTTATCTCAAAACACGCGTCGCTTAACAACTTACCTTCTCTTTTCACTTTTCTATAGAAAAGTGAAAAGATTCCCGGCCCGGTCACAGACTGTAAAATGCAGGGCAATTTAGAATAATTCACTCTTTACTTCATTAACTATTTACTTATGAATCTTTTACTCTTACTTACTTTTCTTACTTTGAATTAGTGAACGGCTCTTAATTTTGTATCTCCATTTGTATTACCTTAATGGATGCAAAATCCAATTGATTTACGACTAATCATTATCTATTACATTATCAATTAGAATTATAAGAAAATATATGTGTATATGTAAACCCCAGAACAGTGTAAACTCCAGAACAGAAATTTTTATACTTATACATGGATACCGAGCCCAGGTCTATTTCTTATGCACATATCCCTATATAGGATCATCGTGCTTGAATATTTCATTGAATATTGAATATGAATAGAAGATAGACATTATGTATAGAGTGCGACCTAACCTATGTTAAACCAAGTTCAATTATGATAAAAGATGTGATATACGAATAGCTATATTGGCATGTACTTCCTAAAGATTACTCCTATGACTATATACGTACGCAATTCCATTGTGTTTTAGAAATTATACTACCAAAAAAAGATTTGTGAATTCCTTTTTGAACATTCAATTGTGTGTCCTAAAAAAAGGGAAACTCTATGCTGTTCCTGATTCTTCTGTTTTTATCTCATTCATAGAGAGCAGATTGAATCCTAAATTCATTGATTTTTTATTTTTTTGCACCCTGATCATAATATCATAATAAAAGAATTAGGTATAAATTGGATCAATTTTGATATCCGATAAAAGACTCCATCATCCTAAGTGACAGAATTTTTCCCGGGAATGCTTTCTAAATTTCCATTTCTTTCTATTTGTACCTGGCTCAAGCTCAAATTCGAACTTGCATCGAAAATGCCCTCCATTTCTCTGTCTTGCTTCCGTTCATACGTATGATATATATGGATGGAGTTGACTAAAATTTTATGTGATTCAGTAAACAGAATATCCATTCCATCATTGCTAGATCAATCGGTAGGGTTCGATGAATAGTGAGCCAAGCCAATAATGGGATTTTTTCAATAAAGAGGAAACTTAAGATTAAGATGATCCAGAATGGGAATGAGGGAATGTCCACAATACCTGGATTTAGTCAGATACAATTTGAGGGATTTTGTAGGTTCATTAATCAGGGCTTGACGGAAGAATTTCATAAGTTTCAAAAAATTGAAGATAGAGATCAAGAAATTGAATTTCAATTATTTGTGGAAACATATCAATTGGTAGAGCCCTTGATAAAAGAAAGAGATGCTGTGTATGAATCACTCACATATTCTTCTGAATTATATGTACCCGCGGTATTAATTTGGAAAACCAGTAGAAATATGCAAGAACAAACCATTTTTATTGGAAACATCCCTATAATGAATTCTTTTGGAACCTCTATAGTAAATGGAATATACCGAATTGTGATCAACCAAATATTGCAAAGTCCCGGTATTTACTACCGTTCAGAATTGGAACATAACGGAATTTCTGTCTATACCAGTACTATAATATCGGATTGGGGGGGAAGGTCGGAATTAGAAATTGATAGAAAAGCAAGGATATGGGCCCGCGTAAGTAGAAAACAAAAAATATCTATTCTAGTTCTATCATCAGCTATGGGTTCGAATATAAGAGAAATTCTAGAGAATGTTTGTTACCCTGAAATTTTCTTGTCTTTCCCAAATGATAAAGAGAAAAAAAAGATTGGATCAAAAGAAAATGCTATTTTGGAGTTTTATCAACAATTTGCCTGTGTAGGGGGGGATCCGGTATTTTCTGAGTCCTTATGCAAGGAATTACAAAAGAAATTTTTTCAACAAAGATGTGAATTAGGAAAGATTGGTCGACGAAATATGAACCGGAGACTTAATCTTGATATACCCCAAAACAATACATTTTTGTTACCACGAGATCTATTGGCTGCTGTGGATCATTTGATTGGAATGAAATTGGGAATGGGTACACTTGACGATATGAATCACTTGAAAAATAAACGTATTCGTTCTGTAGCAGATCTATTACAGGATCAATTTGGATTGGCTCTTGTTCGTTTAGAAAATACGGTTCGAGGAACTATATGTGGAGCAATCAGGCATAAATTGATACCGACTCCTCAAAATTTGGTAACTTCAACTTCATTAACAACTACTTATGAATCGTTTTTTGGCCTACACCCTTTATCTCAAGTTTTGGATCGGACTAATCCGTTGACACAAATTGTTCATGGGCGAAAATGGAGTTATTTGGGTCCTGGAGGATTGACGGGGCGAACTGCTAGTTTTCGGATACGAGATATCCACCCGAGTCACTATGGACGTATTTGTCCAATTGACACGTCCGAAGGAATCAACGTTGGACTTATTGGATCATTAGCTACTCATGTGAAGGTTGGTTATTGGGGATCTATAGAGAGTCCGTTTTATGAATTATCTGAGAGATCAAAAGAGGCACAGATGGTTTATTTATCACCAAATAGAGATGAATATTATATGGTAGCAGCGGGAAATTCTTTGGCCTTGAATCGGGGTATTCAAGAACAACAGGTTGTTCCAGCTCGATATCGTCAAGAATTCCTGAGTATTGCATGGGAAGAGATTCATCTTAGAAGCATTTTTCCCTTCCAATATTTTTCTATTGGGGCTTCCCTCATTCCTTTTATCGAGCATAATGATGCGAATCGAGCTTTAATGAGTTCTAATATGCAGCGCCAAGCAGTTCCACTTTCTCGGTCCGAGAAGTGCATTGTTGGAACTGGGTTGGAAGGCCAAACGGCTCTAGATTCGGGGATTTCAGCTATAGCCGAACGCAAGGGAAAAATCATTTCTACTGATACTCAAAAGATCATTTTCTCAAGTAATGGGGATACTCTAAGCATTCCATTAGTTATGTATCAACGTTCCAACAAAAATACTTGTATGCATCAAAAAACTCAGGTTCAGCGGGGTAAATACATTAAAAAGGGACAAATTCTAGCGGGTGGTGCGGCTACAGCTGGTGGAGAACTCGCCTTAGGAAAAAATGTATTAGTAGCTTATATGCCATGGGAAGGTTACAATTTCGAAGACGCAGTACTAATTAGCGAACGTCTGGTCTATGAAGATATTTATACTTCTTTTCACATCCGGAAATATGAAATTCAGACTCATGTAACAAGCCAAGGTCCTGAAAGAATCACTAAGGAGATCCCGCATTTAGAGGCTCGTTTACTCCGAAATTTAGACAGAAATGGAATTGTGATGCTGGGATCTTGGATAGAAACAGGTGATATCTTAGTAGGTAAATTAACACCTCAGACAGTGAGCGAATCATCATATGCCCCGGAGGATAGATTATTACGAGCTATACTTGGCATTCAAGTATCCACTTCAAAAGAAACTTCTCTCAGACTACCTATAGGAGGAAGGGGTCGAGTTATTGATGTGAGATGGATCCATAGAAAGGGGGTTTCCAATTATAATCCAGAAAGGATTCGTGTATATATTTCACAGAAACGTGAAATCAAAGTAGGTGATAAAGTAGCTGGAAGACATGGGAATAAGGGTATAATTTCTAAGATTTTGTCTAGACAAGATATGCCCTATTTGCAAGATGGAACGCCCGTTGATATGGTATTCAACCCATTAGGAGTCCCCTCACGAATGAATGTGGGACAGATATTTGAATGTTCGCTCGGGTTAGCGGGGGATCTGCTAAAGAAACATTATAGAAT